ATATATAAAATTATTTATAAATAATAATAGTGTTCTTATTCGAAACGCCTTGTAATCTTCAACCAATTCTGTGCTTCAATATAATTACCAGGAGTAAGCGCTATAGCTTGTTTCCAATACTCGGCGGCTTGGTCGAACCAAGCCTCCGCAATTTCGGAATCTCCTTGTTGAACGGCCTGTTCTCCCCGGTCGGAATAGGGGTTAAATTCCTTCCCTTAGAACCGTACTTGAGAGTTTCCGACCTCATACGGCTCAGCGGTCAAATTCTTTTGGTGTCCTATTTTTTAATTACCCTATCTAATTGAATGAGATTTCTCAAAGATATATCCCATTTTTTTTTTTCTCGAGTTAACCAAAAGAAAGAGGTTAATTACATGAGTTTCAAACTAAAATTTTTATTAATAATCAGTTTTATCTTTTCTCCCACCTTCAGAAGAATAAAGTATAAGCATTTTCACTATCATTCGAATTTTCTGAAAGGTAACCATCTCGGTTTCATATATAAATTTATATTTCATAATATAAATTTATATAGATTATATAGAATCTTTGAAAAAGACCTTTCTTCATAAGAAGGAAAAGACTTACTATCTTTGGGATCTGATGCTACACCGCTGCTCAATACCTTAGGGGATCAACTCTATTACATAAGTGGATTCCTAACTTTTATCTCATATCATGACATAAGTAAGCAGTTCTTATTGTATCGGACCAAAACCTCTCGAATTGATCTTTACGGCGCTTCCTCTATCAATTAGATCCTTTATCCATAGAATAAAGTATCTAGGCATACCTATTTCTTCATATTTCGACTTTTATGAAGTTTATTTCTTTACTACAGCTGATAAAAATCGTTGTTTTGAACGATACATATGTAGAAAGCCTACCCTTTTTTCTTTTTAGTATTTATTAACGGATTTGTTCTTTCTTTCCTTTTTTTATTTCTATAGTGGAGATAGTCGCACGTAATGACAGATCACGGCCATATTATTAAAAGCTTGTGGTAAGAATGGGTTTCGCTCTAGTGCCCGAAAATAATATTCCAAAGCTTTCGTATGTTCTCCGTTCCTTGTGTGGATAAGGCCTATGTTATAGAGTATATAACTTCGATCATAAGGATCAATTTCTAGTCGCATAGCTTCATAATAATTCTGTAAAGCTTCCGCATAATTTCCTTCGGATTGAGCCGACATCCGTTACGGTCGTCATTCGATTCAAAGAATCTCCGTTCCAGAACCGTACATGAGATTTTCATCTCATACGGCTCCTCCTTTATGTGCATAATGATAATAATACATGGAATCAAAAAAGATTGAAATATTCTCATTATAAACTAAGTGGGGCTGGTATTTTTACAAGAAATCTCTAGCCAACCTTCTTGTAAAAGATCTTTCCTTAACATCAAGCATGTTGGTATTAGATAAAAAAGGTTAAGGTTATTCCAACAATTTCTTTGTCTTCAACGCCCTTTAATTTGCAGGAATTAGTCACTTCAACAGTCTTCGATGGTTATACGGGTATCCAAAATACGAACGAGATGGATGTTTGTTGTCCCAACCATTCTTGTTAGTCCCGATCCTGATAAGGAAAAGGGATAATTTATAACAAAGTTTTCGTGTGTTGATTCCGAGGAGTAGTGCTTCTTCCCCTATGCCCCCTATTGGTACTAGTGGAGTAGGGTTGACCTAACCCATAGGTGTAACCTTTCGCTCAATACTCTAGAATTGATAATTGAAGCATCTGAGGCTGCATTAATCGGGGATACACGACGGAAGGGGTTGTTTTATTTACAAACTTCACCTTCAACAAGCGTAGATTTATTTCAATAATTTTTTTTTCTTCCTATAAATAATGTTCTCTTAAGACTGAGAGCGGTAAAAAATATAATTATAAAATAAAAATAAATAAAAAAATAATCAAATCGCACCATCTCTGTAATAGGTGAATGCCTCTTTTTCTCCCGAAGTTGTCGGAATTATTCGTAATAAGATATTGGCTACAATTGAAAAGGTTTTATCAATAAAATTTCCATTTATCCCAGATCTAGACATAGGTGTATTAATCCATTCTATAATTTATTTTAATTTCCTTTCGTGAGAAAATGATCCCACAAACAAAGGACTTGTACAGTACGAAATAACATAAAAACGGATTCATTGAAATAAAACGGAAGACCCTTTACTCAAATTGTTTCTTTTTGACAGGAATCAATAAAAAAATAATAAATATTTTAATCTGATTAGATTTCATACAAATAGTATAAGAATGAAGGGAACTATTCCGATTTCATTGAAGCTGAATAATCGAATAATCAAAGAGTTTATCCTACAGATTAGGATAATTCGATAATTTTTGATTGGATTATTATCCAAAGAGGAAAAAGAATCGAATAATCATTCTATGATGAAAATGGAATACCGTTTATTTTGTGTTGTGTGTATAGTGGGTATACGCTATACAATCAAATATAAAAAAAATCCGGGGGGGCGGTTCATGAATT